AATGAGTTGCCTGATAAAAGGGCTATCTTGATAGGGTAGATTATATAATTTCGTGATTATACTCATTAAAAATTTATTTTAATGAATTAAAAATTATATTTAATAGAATTAAACTATTTCTTAAAGTATCAAAAACTTTTGTGCTTCGTACACTAAAATATATTTGAATTAAATTTAACGGACCTGCATTTTTTTTTTTCCTGTAAAAAAGATAAGCTAATTAAGCTAATGAGTTCATACCCCATATATAAAGGTTTTAATCCTTTTCTTTTTAATCTTCAAAAATCTGTCTAATTATTTATTTTTAACTACCCTTGTTAGAGGAACTTTAATTTCAATTTCTTCTAACTCCTGGCTAGGAGCTTGAATTGGATTGGAAATTAATTTGTTATCTTTTATTCCCTTAATAATTGATACAAATAATTTACTTTCAACAGAAGCCTCTTTAAAATATTTTCTTACTCAAGCATTAGCTTCAGCTATTTTTTTATTTAGATCTATTTTTTTTATTCTCCAATTAAATGTTTTTTCAATAATTGATATAAATTCAAATTTTATTACATTAGCCATTTTATCTTCTTTATTGCTAAAAAGAGGAGCGGCCCCTTTTCATTTTTGATTCCCAGGAGTTATAGAAGGACTTAATTGATGAAATAATTTAATTTTAATAACTTGACAAAAAATTGCCCCTTTGATGTTATGTTCTTATTGTTTAAACTTTAATTTTATTTTTAATATTATTATTTTATCAATTATTATTGGGTCTTTAGGAGGATTAAACCAAACCTCTTTACGAAAGCTGATAGCTTTTTCATCTATTAATCATTTAGGATGAATATTTGCTGCAATAATTTATAGAGAAAATTTATGATTAACATATTTTTTTATCTATACCTACCTTTCTTTCACATTAATTTTTATTTTTAACCTTTTTAAATTCTTTCATTTAAATCAAGTATTTTCTTTTTTTAACCAAAGACCTCTAGTAAAATTTAGATTATTTGTTTCTTTACTATCCTTAGGGGGGTTACCCCCATTCTTAGGGTTTCTGCCCAAATGAATAGTGATCCAGTCTATTAGAAGTATAAATTCAATTTTTATACTTATTGTAATAGTATCTTTTACTCTTATCACATTATTTTTTTATATACGACTAACTTATGCTGCCTTTATATTAAGCTATATAGAAACCAGCTGAAACTATGGTAATCTTGTTATTTCTAAAAATATAAATTGAACTTTAATTTTAAATTTTTTTTCCTCAATAAGTTTAACGTTAATTTCTTTAATTTACCTATTTTTATAATTTGAAGGCTTTAAGTTAATTTTAAACTAATAGCCTTCAAAGCTATAAATATTAGTAAAAATCTTTTAAGCCTTAGCAATTAAATTACTCCTTTAGAATTGCAGTCTAATGTCATTATTGACTATAAAGCCAAATGATTAAAGAAGAAAAATCTCCATTTATAGATTTACAATCTACCACTTTTATCAGCCATTTAATCTTTATTTAGTTAAAGATTGCAACAATGGTTATTTTCAACAAATCATAAAGATATTGGAACTTTATACTTCATTTTTGGAGCTTGAGCAGGAATAGTAGGAACTTCTCTTAGAATACTAATTCGAGCTGAATTAGGTCATCCCGGTTCCCTTATTGGGGATGATCAAATTTATAATGTTATTGTTACAGCCCATGCTTTTGTTATAATTTTTTTTATAGTAATGCCTATTATAATTGGGGGATTTGGAAATTGATTAGTACCTTTAATGTTAGGAGCCCCTGATATAGCCTTTCCTCGAATAAATAATATAAGTTTTTGAATGTTACCCCCTTCTTTAACTCTTTTATTAGCAAGCAGTATAGTAGAAGCAGGAGCTGGAACAGGATGAACAGTCTACCCTCCTTTATCTTCTGGAATTGCACATGCCGGAGCTTCCGTTGATTTAGCTATTTTCTCTTTACATTTAGCCGGAATTTCTTCTATTTTAGGAGCTGTAAATTTTATTACAACTATTATTAATATGCGATCAAATGGAATTACTTTTGACCGAATGCCTTTATTTGTATGATCAGTTGTTATTACAGCTGTCCTATTACTTTTATCACTCCCTGTATTAGCTGGAGCTATCACTATACTTTTAACAGACCGAAACTTAAATACCTCATTTTTTGACCCTGCTGGAGGAGGGGACCCAATTCTTTACCAACACTTATTCTGATTTTTTGGTCATCCAGAAGTTTACATTTTAATTCTTCCCGGATTTGGAATAATTTCTCATATTATTAGCCAAGAAAGCGGGAAAAAGGAAACTTTTGGATCTTTAGGAATGATTTATGCTATGCTTGCAATTGGGTTATTAGGGTTTATTGTTTGAGCACACCATATATTTACAGTAGGAATGGATGTAGATACTCGAGCCTACTTTACTTCAGCTACAATGATTATTGCTGTACCAACTGGAATTAAAATTTTTAGCTGACTAGCAACACTTCATGGTACCCAACTAAATTATAGCCCTGCTTTAATTTGAACTCTAGGATTTGTCTTTTTATTTACAGTAGGGGGATTGACAGGAGTAGTCTTAGCTAATTCATCAATTGATATTGTTTTACATGACACCTATTATGTAGTAGCACACTTCCATTATGTATTATCTATAGGAGCCGTATTTGCTATTATAGCTGGATTTGTGCACTGATACCCTTTATTTACAGGATTAACCCTTAACCCAGAATGATTAAAGGCCCAATTTATAGTAATATTTATTGGAGTAAATTTAACATTTTTCCCTCAACATTTTCTTGGATTAGCCGGGATGCCTCGACGATACTCGGATTACCCCGATGCCTATGCTGCATGAAACGTAGTTTCAACAATTGGTTCAACAATTTCATTTATTGGAGTATTATTCTTTTTATTTATTATTTGAGAAAGTATAATTTCCCATCGTTCTGTTGTTTATCCCCTTCAATTAAATTCATCTATTGAATGATACCAAAACCTTCCTCCAGCCGAACATAGTTATGCTGAACTTCCACTATTAACAAATTTCTAATATGGCAGATTAGTGCAATGGATTTAAGCTTCATATATAAAGGAATACCCTTTTATTAGAAACGAATGGCAACATGATCAAACTTAGGACTACAAGATAGCGCCTCTCCTTTAATAGAACAATTAAATTTTTTCCATGATCACACTTTATTAATTTTAATTATAATTACTATTTTAGTTGGATACCTTATATTTATACTATTCTTTAATAAATTTACTAATCGATTCTTATTACACGGACAAACAATTGAAATTATTTGAACAATTCTTCCAGCTATTGTTTTAATATTTATTGCTTTGCCCTCTTTACGAATTTTATACTTACTTGACGAAATTAATAGCCCCGCTATTACTTTAAAAACTATTGGACATCAATGATACTGAAGCTATGAATATTCAGATTTTTTAAATTTAGAATTTGACTCATATATAGTACCAACAAATGAATTAGAAACAAATGGGTTTCGACTTTTAGATGTAGACAACCGAATTGTACTTCCTATAAATACACAAATTCGGATTTTAGTAACAGCCGCAGACGTTCTTCATTCATGAACAGTTCCAGCTTTAGGAGTAAAGGTTGATGGTACCCCCGGACGACTAAACCAAACTAATTTTTTAATAAATCGACCTGGATTATTCTTTGGACAATGTTCTGAAATTTGTGGAGCTAACCATAGTTTTATACCTATTGTATTAGAAAGTAGCCCAACTAACTATTTTATTAAATGAATTACAGCTATAAATTCTAATTAAACATTAGATGACTGAAAGCAAGTAATGGTCTCTTAAACCACATAATAGTAAATTAGCAATTACTTCTAATGAAAGCTAGATACAACTTTTAAAATAAAAAATTAGTTAAACCCAAATAACATTAGTATGTCAAACTAAAATTATCAAACTATTTGATATTTTTTGATCCCACAAATAGCCCCTATTAGTTGATTATCTTTATTTATTTTATTCACAATTATTTTTATATTGTTTAATATTATAAATTATTTTTGTGTTGTTTTTACTCCTTCCATTTCAAAGGACGGAGAAAAGACATCCCAATTAACCCCTCCTTCATTAAATTGAAAATGATAACAAACCTTTTTTCTGTTTTTGACCCTAGAACAACTATTTTAAATCTTTCCTTAAACTGATTAAGTACTTTTTTAGGATTATTATTAATCCCCGCCTCTTTTTGACTAATCCCAACTCGATTCCAGTTCTTATGAAATTCAATTTTGTTAACCCTTCATAAGGAATTTAAGACACTCCTTGGCCCAACAGGACATAATGGAAGTTCTTTTATTTTTATCTCCTTATTCTCAATAATTGTATTTAATAATTTTTTAGGGTTATTCCCATATATTTTTACAAGTACAAGTCATTTAACTCTAACACTAGGCCTCGCCCTACCATTATGACTAAGCTTTATAATTTATGGTTGAATTAATCATACTCAACATATGTTTGCCCACTTAGTCCCACAAGGGACTCCTGCTGTTTTAATACCATTTATGGTATGTATTGAAACAATTAGTAACGTCATTCGTCCCGGAACTTTAGCAGTCCGGCTAGCCGCAAATATAATCGCAGGCCATCTTCTTTTAACCCTTTTAGGTAATACAGGGCCCTCTCTATCTTATGTAATAGTATCCTTATTAATCGGAGCTCAAATTGCTTTATTAGTTCTTGAATCAGCTGTTGCAATTATTCAATCATATGTATTTGCTGTTTTAAGAACCCTTTACTCTAGAGAAGTAAATTAAACCCAAATGTCAACACATTCAAATCACCCATTCCACCTAGTAGATTATAGCCCATGACCTCTAACAGGGGCCATTGGAGCAATAACAACTGTAAGTGGCTTAGTTAAATGATTTCATCATTATGATATTTCTCTTTTTGCATTAGGAAATGTTATTACAATTTTAACAATGTACCAATGATGACGAGATATCTCTCGAGAAGGGACCTTTCAAGGATTACACACTTATTCTGTAACTATTGGGTTACGATGAGGAATGATTTTATTTATTGTTTCTGAAATCTTTTTCTTTGTTTCATTTTTTTGAGCCTTTTTTCATAGTAGCCTTTCACCAACAATTGAGTTAGGTTCAACATGACCCCCTATTGGAATTTTAGCTTTTAACCCCTTTCAAATTCCCCTACTAAATACAGCAATTTTATTAGCTTCAGGGGTAACTGTAACTTGGGCCCATCATGCTTTAATGGAAGGTAATCACTCTCAAACTACCCAAGGGTTATTTTTTACAGTTTTATTGGGGGTATACTTCACGATACTTCAGGCATATGAATATATTGAAGCTCCTTTTACTATTGCAGATGCTGTTTATGGGTCTACTTTTTATATGGCAACAGGGTTCCATGGACTTCATGTATTAATTGGGACAACTTTTTTATTAGTATGTCTAATTCGACATATAAATTTTCATTTTTCTAATAACCATCATTTTGGATTTGAAGCAGCTGCCTGATACTGACATTTTGTAGATGTAGTTTGATTATTTTTATATATTTCTATCTACTGATGAGGTAGTTAATTACTTATATAGTATAAAAAGTATACATGACTTCCAATTATGTGGTCTAAAAATTTTAGTATAAGTAATTTTTTTAGTTTTTATTATAGGCACAGTAATTTTTATTATTAGAAGAGTTGTTATAGGTCTAGCCTCTATTTTATCTAAGAAAGCTGTGATTGACCGAGAAAAGTCCTCTCCTTTTGAATGTGGGTTTGACCCAATAAATTCAGCCCGGCTACCCTTTTCCTTACGATTTTTTTTAATTGCAATTATTTTCCTAATTTTTGATGTAGAAATTGCTCTTATTTTACCCACAATTATAATTTTTCAAACTTCTAATATAATCTGATGAACTTCGACAACATTATTTTTTATCTTCATTCTTTTAATCGGGCTTTACCATGAATGAAATCAAGGAGCCTTAAATTGATCTTCTTAACACCGCACCACAGGGATGTAGTTAATTATAACATTTGATTTGCATTCAAAAAGTATTGAAACCTCAATCTTCCTTGATGAATATGAAGTGATATATCACACTTAGTTTCGACCTAACCTTAGATGACTTCCATCCTTATTCTTATTTTAATTGAAGCCAAAAAGAGGCATATTACTGTTAATGATACTATTGAATGTACGTTCCAATTAAGGAAGTATGAAGATCAAGAAAAAGCTGCTAACTTTTTTCTTTAATGGTTTAATTCCATTTATACTTTTATTTATGTAGTTTAACAAAAACTTTACATTTTCACTGTAACGATAAAAAATTATTTTTTATAAATTACTATTTTTTGTTATATTCAAAGATTAAATAATCTCTTTAGCATCTTCAAGGCTACGCTCTAATTATAAGCTATTTGAATTTAAACAAGAACAGCTAATCTCAATAAAATTGCAATTCACAAAATAAAAGTTATTAAATAAATTTTTAAATTATTATTTTGCAAAATTTGAATAAAAGAAGATCTATTTTTTATTGAATTATAAATCATTTGCCCCCCTAATATTTCTCTTCATCCTTGGTCAAAACTCTTTAAAGTCGAAAACCCCAAATTTAAAGGAAACTTAATCACCCCTAAAGTTGAAATTATTGGCATAAATCATATTGACCCAGCAAAGAAAGTTATTAAATAGTGACTTAATGCCTTATAATTAAAGAATAATGAAACGTTTGATATAATATACCCAGAAAAAGCACCTACTAAACAAACAAATAATGTCAAATTTTTATAATAAACAGGTAAACAAATTATTGAAACAGAAGGAAACATTAGTCAAGATAAAAAAGACCCCCCAATAACGGCTAAAATCAACAGTCCTAGTATCCCCCCAATTATTGTGTAAGCTTCATCATTTAAAGGATGTAAAGAATTACTATTAAATTCCCCGGTTAAAGAAAAGAAGACTAACCGGAAAGAATAACAAACGGTTAACCCAGTAGAAAAAAAATATAAAAAGAAACTAAAAAGATTTAAATTACCTAATAAAACAGTTTCTAAAATTAAGTCCTTTGAATAAAACCCAGCTAAAAAGGGTATACCACAAAGAGCTAAATTTGCAGTATTTAAACAAGCCACAGTTATAGGCATATGATAGACTAGGCCTCCTATAAAACGGATATCTTGAGAATTTTTTATATTATGAATAATAGCCCCTGCACACATAAAAAGTAATGCCTTAAACATCGCATGAGTTAAAAGATGAAAAAAAGCTAATTTAGGAAACCCTATTGCTAAAATTCTTATCATCAATCCTAACTGTCTTAATGTAGACAAAGCAATAATTTTTTTTAAATCAAACTCAAAATTAGCCCCTAATCCAGCTATAAATATAGTTAGCCCTGAAATCAATAATAAGAAACTCCCTAAACTATTTCCTGCCAATAAAGAATTAAACCGAATTAACAAATAAACCCCCGCAGTTACTAGAGTAGAAGAATGAACTAAAGCAGAAACAGGGGTAGGAGCAGCTATAGCTGCAGGTAATCAAGAAGAAAAAGGAATCTGAGCTCTTTTTGTTATAGCCGCTAAAATAACTAACATCCCAATAATTTTTATACAAAAATCATCCTTTATTAAATCAATATAATAAATATAATTTCAACTTCCATAATTTAATATTCAAGCAATTGCTAATAGAAAAGCCACATCCCCAATTCGGTTAGAAAGGGCTGTTAACATTCCTGCATTATAAGACTTTTCATTTTGAAAATAAATAACCAAACAATAAGACACAAGCCCTAGCCCATCTCAGCCCAATAAAATTCTAATTAAATTAGGGCTAATAATTAAAAGTATTATTGATATTACAAATATTAAGACAATTATAATAAAACGATTAATAGTTTTATCCTCAGCTATATATTCCTTTCTATAAAAAATGACTAAAGAAGAAATAAAAAGTACCAAAGATATAAATATTAATCTTATTCAATCAAATAAAAAAGTTATTACAATATTTAAAGAATTAATTATAACAACTTCTCATTCTAAAAAATAAACTAAATCTTTTAATAAAAAATTTAAACTAATTGTAAATAGTGTTAATCTAATTGATATTAAAATAAAAAAACTAATTAAACAAATTGAAATTTTTTTGATGGCCTAAAATGAAAAATTCATATCATTGACACCACAAATCAATATTTTTTATTAAACTATTTAAACCTAAAGTCAAAGAATACAAGGTTCCGCCTTTATAATCAAAAGATTTAAAGGAAATCAATGTAAAAATAATAAAAGATATTCTCGCGAAAATCCTATTGAACTAGAATAAAACCCTCTTAAAAGCTTTCCATGTTGTCTATAGGCATACAAATACAACGTATAGGCAGCACTAAAGAAAGACAATAAAGATAAAGTAATTATAGTTACTCAAGATCAACTAACAATTCTATTCAATAAACAAACTTCCCCTAATAGATTTAATGTAGGAGGAGCGGCCATATTAGAAGAACATAGTAAAAACCACCACAAAGACAAGCTTGGCATGAAATTTAATAGCCCCTTATTGATCAATAAACTTCGTCTTCCTATTCGTTCATAAGAAATATTAGCTAAACAAAATAATCCTGACGAACAAAGCCCATGAGCAATTATTAAAGTGTAAGACCCTGAAATACCCCATATAGTTAAGGTTATTAGACCTGCTAATACAATTCCTATATGCGCAACAGAGGAATAAGCAATTAAAGCCTTTAAATCCATTTGACGTAAACAAATCAAACTTACTAATACTCCTCCCACTAAACTAATAGCCACTCAAACAAAATTATTAATAACCCCACTCAATATAATAAAAGAATAAACCCGTAATAGGCCATAACCCCCCAGCTTTAATAAAACCCCAGCTAAAATTATTGAACCAGCAACAGGAGCTTCAACATGAGCCTTAGGAAGTCATAAATGAACTAAGAATATGGGCATTTTAACTAAAAAGGCAAAAATTATGCATAAATAAAACAAGTCATAAAAAACAGAAACATCCTTTAATAAATATAAACTTAAAGAAAAAGAACAATTTATTAAATAAAAAATCCCTACCAGTAAAGGCAAAGAAGCTAATAAAGTGTAAAATAATAAATAAATTCCTGCCTGAAGACGTTCTGGCTGATACCCCCAACCTAAAATTAAAAGTAAAGTTGGAATAAGACTACTTTCAAAAAATAAATAAAATATAAATAAACTTATTCTTCTAAAAGTCAAAAATAAAAAAATTAATAATATCAATACCAAAAATAAAAATATATTATAAAAGTTAGAATTACGATAAACCCCTTCTCTTGCTATTAATATTAGCGAACAGATTCAAAGACTTAAAAGAATTAAACCATAAGAAATTACATCACTCCCAAAATAATAGCTAATTCTCATAAAAAAATTACAATAAAAATTATTTAAAATAAAAACAAAACTAATTAAAAATAGAGAATTTTGTACCAACCAGTAATTTTTTTTTATAAAACATAAAGGAATCATAAAACATAAACTTAATAAATAACTTAACATTGTAAAATTGAAAAAGTTTGAAAATAATCATTTCCATGAGTTCGAATTATAGAAACTAAAACGGACAGCCCTAACGCCCCTTCACAAACACTAAAAGTTAAAAATATCATTCTAAAAAAATTTTCATAATTTAAGAAATTTAAAATCTCAAATAAAAATAAAAATAAAGCTAAAACAATAAATTCTAAACTTAATAATGTGGCTAATAAATGAGCTCGATTTGAAATATAAACTATTACCCCTCTTATTAGTATTAATAAAGGCAATAAATAAAGCATAAATATTATCATTAGTTTTAATAGTTTAATAAAAACATTGGTCTTGTAAATCAAAAATAAAATATTTTATTTTTTAAAACATCAGAAAAAGAGAAAGCCCCTATCATTAGTCTCCAAAACTAATATTTTAAATAAACTATTTTCTGATATTTATTTTATTATTACTATCTTAAGAATTTTTACTTCTTTTGTTTTTATTTTTATATCCCATCCATTAGCTATAGGATTTATATTATTAACCCAAACTTTGTTAATTTCAGTAATTACAGGATTATTAAGAAAAACATTTTGATTCTCTTATATTTTATTTATTGTATTTTTAGGAGGAATACTAGTACTATTTATCTATGTAACTTCTTTAGCCTCAAATGAAATATTTATACTGTCTATAAAAACAGTACAATTATTAGCAATCACAATATTCATAACAAGTTTACTATGTCTTATTATTGATAATTACTCATTAACCCCTTTTTTACCTTTAATGGATATAACAAGATTACCCGACCCTAACTCATTTATCAGAGAAAACACTATTAGACTAAATAAATTATACAATTACCCCACAAATTTCTTGACAATTGTTTTAATTAATTACCTATTTTTAACTCTAATTGCTGTAGTAAAAGTAACAAATATTTTCTATGGGCCTTTACGACCACGAAACTAATGAATAAACCTATTCGACTAAGACACCCTTTATTTAAAATTGCAAATAATGCATTAGTAGACCTCCCAGCCCCTTCAAATATTTCTGTTTGATGAAATTACGGATCGCTACTAGGACTATGCCTAATTATCCAAATTGCTACCGGACTTTTTTTAGCTATACATTACACAGCCGATATTGAATTAGCCTTTAATAGTGTTAATCATATTTGCCGAGATGTGAATTATGGATGATTATTACGAACACTCCATGCTAATGGGGCCTCTTTTTTCTTTATTTGTATTTATCTACATATTGGACGAGGAATCTATTACGGATCTTACCTTTATACCCCTACTTGACTGATAGGGGTTATTATTCTGTTCTTAGTAATGGGGGCTGCTTTTATAGGTTATGTTTTACCTTGAGGACAAATATCTTTCTGAGGAGCTACTGTAATTACTAATTTACTCTCCGCCGTACCCTACTTAGGGGTTGATTTAGTACAATGAGTTTGAGGAGGATTTGCGGTTGATAACGCCACTCTTACTCGATTTTTTACTTTCCATTTTTTGATCCCCTTTATTGTAGCTGCCGCAACTATAGTACACCTATTATTTTTACACCAAACAGGTTCAAATAACCCATTAGGAATTAATAGTAGAGTTGACAAGATCCCTTTCCACCCATATTTTTCATTTAAGGACATTGTGGGATTCATTACAATAGTTATATTTTTAGTATTATTAACTTTAACAAATCCTTATCTTTTAGGAGACCCCGATAATTTTATCCCGGCCAATCCCCTAGTAACCCCTGTCCATATTCAACCTGAATGATACTTCTTATTTGCTTACGCAATTCTTCGATCAATCCCTAATAAGTTAGGAGGAGTAATTGCTTTAGTTATATCTATTGCCATTTTAGTAATTCTACCATTTACAAACATTAGCAAACTTCGTGGAATTCAATTTTACCCTATTAATCAAATTTTATTCTGAGGAATAGTAAGCACAGTAATTTTATTAACATGAATTGGAGCCCGACCAGTTGAAGACCCTTACATTTTAACAGGGCAATTATTAACAGTAGTTTATTTTTCTTACTACATTTTAAACCCTCTAATTACTCAGTGATGAGATTCTTTACTGGAATAACTTAGTTAATGAGCTTGAATAGCATATGTTTTGAAAACATAAGATAAAAATTTTAACTTTTTATTGACTTTTACTTAAAATTGTTCATTACAAGATTAAATATAAAATATAAATCTTTAACCCAATAAATAAAAATAAATAATTTAAAGACATAGGTAAAAAACTTTTTCAAGCTAAATATATCAACTTATCATAACGAAATCGAGGTAAAGTCCCACGAACTCAAATAAAAGCAAATGAAATAAAACTTAATTTCAAAAAGAATAATAAACTAAAAATATCCGCCCCTAAAAAAATAACCACAAACAGCATACTTATAAAAAGAATTCTTGCATACTCAGCCAGAAAAATTAAAGCAAATCCTCCTCTGCTATATTCTACATTAAACCCAGAAACTAGTTCAGATTCTCCCTCAGCAAAATCAAAAGGAGTACGATTAGTTTCTGCTAAACTAGAGGCAAATCATACTAATATTAAAGGAAAAGACAAGATTATCATTCAAGAATAATCCTGAAATTTACTAAAATCATTAAAATTAAACCCCCCAACTAAAAAAATAAAAGATATTAAAATCAAAGCAAGACTAACCTCATAAGAGATAGTCTGAGCCACTGCCCGTAACCCCCCTAATAAAGCATAATTAGAATTTGAAGACCACCCCGCAATTATAACAGTATAAACACCTAATCTTGTACAACTTAAAAAAAATAAAATACCTAAATTAAAAGAATAAAACTTAATAAAATAAGGAATACACATTCAAATTAATAAAGATAAGAATAAAGAAAAAATAGGTGAAAAATAATAAGAAACATAATTAGAAAAAGTTGGATAAGTTTGTTCTTTTGTAAATAACTTAATTGCATCACTAAAAGGTTGAGGAATTCCTATTAATCCTACTTTATTAGGACCCTTACGAATTTGAATATACCCTAACACCTTACGTTCTAATAACGTTAAAAAAGCAACTCCTACTATCACACAAATTACTAATAATAAACTACCAATTAAAGGAAAAATTAAATCTATTAAATTCAAGTACTACTTATAATTTTTAATTATATATTTAAATTCTAAATTTAATGCACTAATCTGCCAAAATAGTATAAATTAATAATATTAATTATTAAATAAAAATAATTTTTTTAATATTTGGTCCTTTCGTACTAAAATATTATTTCTTATTAAAGATAGAAACCAACCTGGCTTACACCGGTTTGAACTCAGATCATGTAAGAATTTAAAAGTCGAACAGACTTAAACTTTGAACTTCTACACCCAAAATTACTCTTAATCCAACATCGAGGTCGCAATCTTTTTTGTCGATAAGAACTCTCAAAAAAAATTACGCTGTTATCCCTAAGGTAACTTAAATTTATAATCAATAAAACTGGATCATATAAACATAAATAAATGATTAATAAAAATAAAAGTTTTATAAATTTTATTGTCACCCCAACAAAATATAAGAGAATAATTAAACTTAAAAAATCTTAATAATTTAAATATAAATTATATAAAGCTCTATAGGGTCTTCTCGTCTTTTAATTTTATTTTAGCCTTTTGACTAAAAAGGTAAATTCAAAAGTTAATTTTTATGACACAGCTTGTACCTCATCCAACCATTCATACCAGCCTTCAATTAAAAGACTAATGATTATGCTACCTTTGCACAGTCAAAATACTGCGGCCCTTCAAAATAAATTCAGTGGGCAGGTCAGACTTTATATTAAATAACCAAAAAGACATGTTTTTGATAAACAGGTGAGCACAAAATTTGCCGAATTAATTATAAAAACCAATCAAATTAAGATTTATTTATATAATTGATAATATTTACTAATTTTATCATTATTAATAAATTTATAAAATTAAAATTTATATTTTAATAAAAAATTTAAAATAAATAATAAATAATATTAAATAAAAAATAAATTAAAACATAATTTCTATTGATAGCTAATTCTAAGCTTACAATTATTACTTAATAATAGTTATTTATAAAATTTTATTTTAAAGCTCATCCCTTAAAATATTAATAATTTATTATAACAATTTATTGAATTAAATCATTAAAATAAATTATCTAAATTAAATTTATTTCTTAAAAAACTAGATATATTAAAAAACGATTAACGTTTCATTTCTAATAAAATATTATTAATAATTATTCTACAGTAACTAAAATAATTTATTAGATCTTTTTAATTCGAGAAAATTAATTATAATTAATTTTTATTTGATAAACTCTGATACACAAGATACCTTAAATTAAAAGTTCTTTTAAATTAAAATATTTTTCAAAATATTTCAATAATCTTTTACAATACAAATTTACTATAATTAAAATTAGTTTATCTTTATAAAATACTAAACCTAAAAAACATTAAAATTATTTTTATTAAAAAAAAATATAAACAAATAAAATTAATAAATAAAAATTTTCAATTTAAATTGATTTGCACAATTATCATTTCAATGTAAATGAAATACTTTACTAAATAAGCTTTAAATTGTCATTCTAGAAGCATCTTCCGATACTTCTACTATGTTACGACTTATCTCATTTTAATAATGAGAGCGACGGGCGATGTGTGCATGTTTTAGAGCTATAATCAAATAAATTATATCCATTATTTTACTTTTAAATCCACCTTAAAATCATTATTTCAAACAATTTAACGTTTAAATAAATTTATTGTAACCCATCTCTACTAAAATATAAACTGCACCTTGACCTGACATCAATTATAATAATAAATTAAGAAAATTATTCCTCTTTTAAGATATTCTGATAACGGCGATATACAAATTGACAACAAATTTTAGTAAGGTCCAACGTGGATTATCGATTACAGGACAGGTTCCTCTAAATAGACTAAAACACCGCCAAATTCTTTAAGTTTGAAGCTCATATCTATTACTACTCAAGTATTGAATTTTACTTTTTAAATAATAGGGTATCTAATCCTAGTTTATTATTAAAATTTTTTAGCTTCATTAACATTCTCATATAAAATTAGTTAAATTTAAAATTTCACTTAAAAAATTTAAATTAATTTTATTGTATTAAAACAAATTAACTATTACTAATAAATCTTATTTGTATTATTTGTATAACCGCGGTTGCTGGCACAAAATTTACCAATACTAAAATATATTACTAAATCAAAATTTCTTTTATTTATAATATTAATTACTGCGAATAATTTAAAAATACTTTATCTTTTAGATAAAATACATTTCCTACAAAAATTTACATGTAAAATAAAAATTAAACAAGATAAATAACAAAAATAAAACAAATTATTTATTATTTTTAATAAATAAAAATTATTATCTACAATAAAAATTTAAAAAAAAATTAATAAATAAACAAAATTTTTTAAACTTTAAACTAAATATTTATAATTAAAAAATTATTTTAACTATTAAATAAAAATACATAATTTAATGAAAAATACTGTATTATGGCACAAGCCCCCTATAAAATTTCAACCTTGATCTAATTCACTTATACTTTAGTACTAAGTCTCTACCCACATTGTCAAAAAATGTATAATCTATATTAAATATAAATTTTTATATATAAATTAAAATAATTTAATATAAAAAAAACCAATAAAAAAAAAAAAGCACCAGTTATTAAATTTTTCGCATAAATAGAAAAAAAAATT